TTGGCAGGATTATTCGTAACTGCATATTTACAATACAGACGTGGTGATCAATTGGACCTGTAATTGAATAATATATATATATTTTTTTTTTTATTGACCTCCTCCTCTTTGCAGGAGGGTCAAATTCAAGTTTATTAAGTTATTTTATTGTATGTGATTCGACATTCGACATAACATAAACAGAATCACGCTCTGTAGGATTTGAACCTACGACATCGGGTTTTGGAGACCCACGTTCTACCGAACTGAACTAAGAGCGCTTTCTTATGACAGGGGATACAACTGTAAAGAAAAGGATTTTTTTTGTACCCAAAAATATCTTGATAGATATAGTTGATAGATATAGTTGATAGATATAGTATATCTATGCAAAAATGAAAGATTATATCCAATTTTAATCGAGATCGATTAATCTCCCGTTACTGCCCGTAGGAGAAGTAATAGGTAGGGATGACAGGATTTGAACCCGTGACATTTTGTACCCAAAACAAACGCGCTACCAAGCTGCGCTACATCCCTTTTCAAAATTTTTGTACAATGTCATTGTATAAAATCCTTGTTTTGTTTTCCACATTGTTATTTTATCCCTCACCCTCATTTATATACAATGACAATATCATTTTTTTCCCATTTCTTCTTTTTTTTTTTTCATATTTCATATAAAATTCATATAATAATTTCGAATATAACTAAATATAACTATATAATAATAATATAAATAAAAAAAAATTGATTTAGAATTTTACTTAATATATCTGATATATACATCAGAAACTTAACGTAAAAAAGAAAAATGAATATTTATCAATAATGCTCAGAAAGAAGAGGTCATCTTTTCTTTTTTAGGGACAGGAACGTCTACTGGTTCATTGTACATATCCATTTTACTTAGGAATTCCGCTAAAAATAAATAAAATACAAATGATCTTGAATTAGGTCATCTGACCATATAATATATGTCTATTTTTTACAATAAACAATAAAGAAGGAGGATTTTCAATGCAAGATATAAAAACATATCTCTCCACGGCGCCCGTGTTAGCTACTCTATGGTTTGGCTCTTTAGCGGGCCTATTGATAGAGATTAATCGTTTATTCCCAGACGCCTTGTCATTTCCCTTTTTTTCATTCTAGTTATTGATATGTGAAAAAATGAAAAAAAAAAAATTAGAGATATTATTCTAAATGTATTGAATCTCAGTAAAAAGTGGATCTAAAACCGAATTTTTGAGAACATAAATGCAAATGTGGGTCTAGGGGAGGCTCCGCGAAATCATAGCATAGAAAGAAGATACATAAATGAAATAATGGGATTAGGGTAGGAATAATTTATAGTTAGAAAAAGATTGTATTATTTAATTATTACTCTATTAAATTAATATTCTATATAAAATAAAATAAATTCATATTTCATATATGAAATATGAATTAATATTAATTACAATGAAATCTTTAGAAATTGAATTTCGAGTTAGTAACTTCTATTTATTTTTTTTTTTGTTCTTTTCTTCTCTTCTTTTTATTTTCGGATCGAAAATAAAAAGATTAAGTTAAGTCGATCCAAAATCCAAAGGAAAGGGGGGTTATGGCCAAGGGTAAAGATGTCAGAGTCAGAGTTATTTTGGAATGTACTAGTTGTTGTGTCCGAAATGGTGTCAATAAGGAATCGCCGGGTATTTCTAGATATATTACTCAAAAGAATCGGCACAATACACCCAGTCGATTAGAATTGATAAAATTTTGTCGCTATTGTCACAAGCATACGATTCATGGGGAAATAAAGAAATAGATCGAACAAAACGTGTGTGCGATCTTTCCATTCCAATCCAAAGAGCAGAAAAGAGGCAGGAAGAACTTAACACCTTAATATTAATTAACATCTTAACATATTTAACATATAATTTAATTTTAACATATTTTAACAACCACAAACATATAATAATATTAATAATATACAAACATATAATAATATAGATTATAATAATATAAATATAATAATATAAATTATAATAAATTATAATATAATTAGAATTAATAATAATTATATATAATAAATACATAATACAAATTATACATATAAATTATACAAACCAAACCCCATTTCGGCGGGATCTTAAATGAATAAAAATGAATAAAGAAATCGAATTTTAGAGATAAGGAATAAACCATGGATAAATCTAAGCAACCTTTTCGTAAATCCAAGCTATCTTTTCGTAGGCGTTTGCCCCCAATTGGATCGGGGGATCGAATTGATTATAGAAACATGAGTTTAATTAGTCGATTTATTAGTGAACAAGGAAAAATATTATCTAGACGGGTGAATAGATTGACCTTAAAACAACAACGATTAATTACTATTGCTATAAAACAAGCTCGTATTTTATCTTCGTTACCTTTTCTTAATAATGAGAAACAATTTGAGAGAGCCGAGTCAACCCCTAGAACGACTGGTCCCAGAGCCAGAAATAAATAGACATATTCCTCAATTGACTCAAAACTCCAATCGTAACTCACGCTCAGAGTGATGTTTTGTTGGAAAAAGCCTAGAATCCAGGTTTGATTCTTGTGTTATAAGAAAGAAAAATGGGGGAATAAAAAACATTTTTTTTTTATTCTATCTTCCCGGAGTTCATTCTCCGGGTAATTCTTGTTCAATCATTCTTGTATATTACTTCATAATTATAATTTCCTTTATTTGATCGATGATCTTATTGGAAATCGCGTAAAGATAATTCTTATTTGATATAGCTATTTGCGCAAGTATTTTACGATTAATAAGCAATTGCCCCTTGTGCAAATTGTGTATTAATCTACTATAACTATAAAATACTTTATTTTCGCGAGTTACTGCATTTATCCGAGTGATCCACAAACGACGAAAATTTCTCTTTTGCTTGCCTCTATCTCGATGAGAGGAAACCAAAGCTCTCATTTTCTGTTGAATAGTCGTTCGAGTAAGTCTTGAATGAGCCCCTCTAAAAGTTGATGCAAATAAACGAATTTTTGTTCGACGTCTCCGAGCTGTATATCCTCGTTTAACTCTGGTCATTGAATCAAATTAAACTTTAATGAATAACTAATTGAATTCTCTTCTTTCAGTCATTATTTGTTCCCCCCAATAACAAAACGGATTATTCCGATATATAAAATATAAATTCCAATGGCTTTTGCTACTCTAACCTTCCCAACCACGATTTTTTATTCTTTCCGGGCCAGACATTTAGTTCACCTGGAAATAAGAAATTCTACTGATAGTAAATAAAAAATAGTGGGTTCCATCGTCTCTATGGTTACTTCTTAAACGGTAAGGCCCTCTCTATGCACCGGAGCCTCGTCTATCATTTAATCAAATGGTATTGTTAACTTGTATGGTTCACACTCTTTGGCTCTACCCATCACATCAATTATATAGTAATAGGCCTTTTCACAATAAGAGCTATCCATACAGTGACGGCATTTAATTATGAAAGTTGGCTAGGTAGCTGACCCTGTTAGTCCGTTCTTTCAAGAATAGGAGCATAACCCTTTTGCTTCTTATAATACCATTTCCTCCGCTTAATGGATAACCATTTGCTACCAATGGGGAATTGCTTCTCATCTCAAATCGAGGTGATTGGATTTGCACCAATGGAAACCATAAAAGAAAAAAATTCCATACACAACAATATAGGTATATGATAGATCTTCATTTTGAGATAGTAAATGGCGCTCTTCCACTCTATTTATCCTATTCATTGGTATTAATCATTGATACTGGAAAAATTGTCTCATTTGTTCGAGCTTATGATCTGAACGAGTCGCACATACACCCTAGTACATGTTCCTCGACGCTGAGGACATCCTCGAAGAGCGGGAGATTTCCTGACATTTCTTATTGGCTGTCTTGTGTTTCTAATAAGTTGTTTAATAGTTGGCATATCGTATATATAGAATTCCATTATAGAATGGGTTGGTTTAGATCCATCTTAACCTTATTTATTTATGATTGATGATTATGAATTTATTCGATTCAATATCAAATTGCGGAAAATTCGAATTATGGTTTGAAATGAAATGGAATCGTGGATTTACACTAAATCCCCAGTATTTTCATTTTCGACCGCCACAAGATCAACAATGCCATGAGATTGGGCTTCTGTTGCCGACATAAAAACATCCCTTTCCATGTCTTCGGATACAACCCACAAAGGGTTGCCCGTTCTTTGTACATAAACCTTTGTGATGGTTTCGCGAAGTTTCAGCAGTTCTTCTGCTTCCAGGATAAATTCCCCCGCTTGTGCCTCATAAAAAGAACTCGCGGGTTGGTGAATCATAACCCTGATGATATTGATATAACATCATTAATGGTTCTTCTATCTCGCATGATGAGGTTAAATAAAGTAAAGGGATAAAAGAAAAAATAAATGGAATTGAACAACCGTACAGGCATATTTTGTGCGTTGCATACGGCTCTGCAATAGAATTGACTACCCCCCATCCGGTCCAATTAGATCGTTGAATAATCTATTTACCATCCTTCTTTTTGTAAGGGTGAAAAAAAAATACTATGATGATTCTGTTGCTTTATTATTTCGTCTGTGATTTAGCAATCCCAAAGTGTCTTTCTGATACGACCAAATAAGGAAAAATGATATTGTGTGTGTTTTTTTTTTTCATTTTCGTACTCTTCTCTTTCTTTCATAAATATTAGAAAAGGCTTCTGGTGTGGAAGAAAAATGATTTGTGACGCTAAAATGTCTTCCCGACACACAAGATAAAATCGGAAATAACCTTTATTTCATACTACTATCTCGATACAAAATCTCATGTTATGAAAAACAATAATGTTTTGTTCATATCGAACTCAAAGTGCCATGCTATTATTACTTCATTTTTCATATTCGATTATTCATAATTATTCATATTTGAATATGGCGAAGGCATAGTCCTTTTTTTTTTCAAATAAAAACTCATTGGCGCCAAGCGTGAGGGAATGCTAGACGTTTGGTAATTTCTCCCCCAACCAGAATGAAAGATCCCATTGAAGCAGCCAACCCCATACATATTGTATGTACATCGGGTGGCACAAATTGCATAGTATCATAAATGGCTATCCCCGGTATTACCCATCCGCCGGGAGAGTTTATAAACAAATAAAAATCCCTAGTATTGTCTTCTATACTGAGATATACCATGAGGCCAACAAGTTGATTCGAGATCTCGCTATCAACTTCTTGGCCTAAAAAAAGTAATCTTTCTCGATGAAGTCGGTTGATTAGGACAAAATTGTATCCCCTATGAACCGTACGTGCACCTTTGGATGCATACGGTTCAAAAAATAGCGAAAAAAGAATTAATCAATGTGTCAATTCCAGTCTTATTTCTTTTTTTGTAACAGGTTTTTCTAATGAAGGCTTTTATTCTATTCTTCAAAAAACATGGGTTTTGGCCCCTTTCCCTATAAAAAAATTTACTGAACTTATTGAACTAACCTCCCATTGATGTATTGTTTCATCGAGATTTAAATCACGATGTCATTTTCTTGTTCCTGAATGGGCTCTTTCAATTCTTTTAGGTTCGTGTTCTACTCCGGGTAAAGATCTGTCCGAATTCTATTTGTACATATAGGGCAAATGATCTCAGTACCGCTTCTTTTTCTATGCTTATTTTTTTTCAAAATCCGTTTCTTTCATGCTTTCTCTCTAACTATTCGATGTATTCATCATACTATTCCATTGAATAGCAGGTTAAGATCACTCCTAATAGTAAGCATAAAATAGAATATTTATGATACAAGCAGTAATCATATATATATTCACAATTTGATATTTTTTGAACGGAGCCTGGATACTTTATTTTATCGTTCCAAGTTAACCATAAATTATTTTAATTTATAATATTGATCTATTGCACTTCACGCTCCGAATGATTGATGTTCAATCAATATTTCTTGGGCGAAACAGAGGATATCCCCATCGGGGGAGAGAACGGGTAAACCCCATATGACCCAATATGTCTGACAAGTCGCACTATACGTCAACCCAAACTGCATCTTCCTCTCCAGGATTCCGAAAAGGTACTTTTGGAACACCAATGGGCATTAAATTAAAGAAAAAAAGTTAAGTACTATACTTCGCTTTAATATGGAAACGTACCAATGGTTTAATGTCTTCATCATTTTTTGTCTATTTTATACATAGATTGTATGGAAGATTGATAGAAGAAGACAGAATGAATAAAGAAAAAATTTTCATGAACGGGTCGATCATTTGAATGATAAACAAGTATTTATGCGTTCGTTCCCCAAAAAGGGGGAACGAGCCCCATTGCGTATTGGTACTTATCGGGTATAGAATAGATCTGCCTCTCTTTGTTCTTACGAACAGAATTGTTCCGTTATTTTCAATGGAACAGAATAAATATTAACCTTTTCTCATACAGAATCTACTGAAAAGGTTAGGTGCATAACATAATAGTATAGTCTTTTCCAATGCGATAAAGTTACATAGTGTCCATTTTTTTTTTATTTGATAAAAGGGGTATTTCCATGGGTTTACCTTGGTATCGTGTTCATACTGTCGTATTGAATGATCCCGGCCGATTGCTTTCTGTCCATATAATGCATACGGCTTTAGTTTCTGGTTGGGCTGGCTCGATGGCTCTATACGAATTAGCAGTTTTTGATCCCTCTGACCCTGTTCTTGATCCAATGTGGAGACAGGGTATGTTCGTTATACCCTTCATGACTCGTTTAGGAATAACCAATTCATGGGGGGGGTGGAGTATTTCAGGAGGAACTATAACGAATCCGGGTATTTGGAGTTATGAAGGTGTGGCAGGAGCGCATATCGTTTTTTCTGGCTTGTGCTTCTTAGCAGCTATCTGGCATTGGGTGTATTGGGACCTAGAAATATTCTGTGATGAACGTACGGGAAAACCTTCTTTGGATTTGCCCAAGATCTTTGGAATTCATTTATTTCTCTCAGGGTTGGCTTGCTTTGGCTTTGGCGCATTTCATGTAACAGGCTTGTATGGTCCTGGAATATGGGTGTCCGATCCTTATGGGCTAACTGGAAAAGTACAATCTGTAAATCCAGCATGGGGCGCAGAGGGTTTTGATCCTTTTGTTCCGGGAGGAATAGCCTCTCATCATATTGCAGCGGGTACATTAGGCATATTAGCGGGTCTATTTCATCTTAGTGTTCGTCCGCCTCAACGTCTATACAAAGGATTACGTATGGGCAATATTGAAACTGTACTTTCCAGCAGTATCGCTGCTGTTTTTTTTGCAGCTTTCGTTGTTGCTGGAACCATGTGGTATGGGTCAGCAACTACCCCAATCGAATTATTTGGTCCCACTCGTTATCAGTGGGATCAGGGATACTTTCAGCAAGAAATATATCGAAGAGTTGGCGCAGCACTAGCCGAAAATCTGAGTTTATCGGAAGCTTGGTCTAAAATTCCCGAAAAATTAGCTTTTTATGATTACATTGGTAATAATCCGGCAAAGGGGGGATTATTCAGAGCAGGCTCAATGGACAACGGGGATGGAATAGCTGTTGGATGGTTAGGACACCCCATCTTTAGAGATAAAGAAGGTCGCGAGCTTTTTGTACGTCGTATGCCTACTTTTTTTGAAACATTCCCGGTGGTTTTGGTAGATGGAGACGGAATTGTGAGAGCCGACGTTCCTTTTAGAAGGGCAGAATCAAAGTATAGTGTTGAACAAGTGGGTGTAACTGTTGAGTTCTATGGTGGCGAACTCGATGGAGTCAGTTATAGCGATCCTGCTACTGTGAAAAAATATGCTAGACGTGCCCAATTAGGTGAAATTTTTGAATTAGACCGGGCTACTTTGAAATCGGATGGTGTTTTTAGGAGCAGTCCAAGGGGTTGGTTCACTTTTGGGCATGCCACGTTTGCTTTGCTCTTCTTTTTCGGGCACATTTGGCATGGCGCTAGAACTTTGTTCAGAGATGTTTTTGCTGGTATTGATCCGGATTTGGATGCTCAAGTGGAATTTGGGGCATTCCAAAAACTTGGAGATCCAACTACAAAGAGACAAGTAGTCTGAGACAATATTATTCTGGTATCTTTCGCCTCTATTTTTTTTTTTATTTTATGACATTATCACATAGAGTACCGGATAAATCTTGACTTGATTAAATCACCATCTTTTCTTTCACTCTTTCCCTTTCTTTCTATGGTAAATGATCCAAAATTAATAGGTGTGGAAGCTATAATTGTAAACCGCGATCGAATCTATGGAAGCATTGGTTTATACATTCCTCTTAGTCTCGACTTTAGGGATAATTTTTTTCGCTATCTTTTTTCGAGAACCGCCTAAGGTTCCGACTAAAAAAATGAAATGATTTTTCATTATCTCAAGTTGAAGTAATGAGCCTCCCTATAGGGAGGCTCATTACTTCAACTAGTCCCCGTGTTCTTCAAATGGATCTCTTAATTGTTGAGAGGGTTGCCCAAAAGCAGTATATAAGGCGTACCCAGTAAAGCTTACAAGTAAACCGGATATGGAGATGGCGACTAGGGTTGCTGTTTCCATTTCTAGATAATTTCAAGATAACAATGGATCTACGATAAGATCGTTTATTTACAACTACAACGAAATGGTATACAAAGTCAACAGATCTTAACCAATCATTAAATAATATTTATGGCTACACAAACCGTTGAGGATAGTTCTAGACCTAGGCCAAGACGAACTACTGTAGGAGATTTATTGAAACCATTGAATTCGGAATATGGTAAAGTAGCTCCGGGCTGGGGGACTACACCACTTATGGGAGTCGCAATGGCTCTATTTGCGATATTCCTATCTATCATTTTGGAAATTTATAATTCTTCCGTTTTGCTGGATGGAATTTCAATGAATTAGGTTCATTCAGATTTCTAGACCATTCTGGTAGTTCGACCGTGGAATTTTTTTGTTTCGGTATTTCCGGAATATGAGTGTGTGACTTGTGATAATTGATCCTATTGATAATACAGAGAATGGGTCTGTCATCTTTATCAAGATGATTCTACTTCGTCAGATATTTATTCTAGTATCTGGAGCACAGAATATGAATATCTAGAATAGATTAATAAAAGAAATATTTGAACTATGATTCATACCTACTATTCAGTCAGACCTCGTGACCGGACTCAAAAATGAAATTCAAATAGGTATTTTCTAACTCAAACGATTTTTTTTCCTTCAGATCCATTTTGGTCGAAGGACACCCATTGCTTTAGATTTTGTTGAGTCATTAATTACATCCATTCATTAAATAAGTGATGATCAAATGGTTCTTACTCAGAGAACCCTTGCCTTTAGCTTGGGCTTTATTTTATTAAATCATCGTGGTTCTAGTATGAATCTGAGGTTTCTTTCAATTTATTCACAGGGTCTCAACAAGCGAATTCCTATTAAAAAACTAGTAAAATAAGAGTCAATCCGCATTATTACACACAAAAAACAAATCAAATAAAAAAAAAAAAGAATAGGAAAGAGAAGATTCAAGAGGCCTTTAACAATTAACATAAAGAAAAAAAGAAGGGGCGGTGGAGCCAACTTGATATTTGGCATTATCATCACAAAGAAGAGATTCCGTATTTTTGTTGTTTCGTATCTTCGGGGCAAATCGAATCAAGTGGCTAATTTTAACTTTCTATTACATATACATAGCCAGTAAAATAAGTATTTGATTTGTTTGTGTTGTTTCTGCTTGAGCCGTACGAGACTAAATTCTCATATACGGTTCTCAGAGGGGGAGTCTCGTTTTGGTGGGTTACCTATCTCAATAAAGTATATGATTGGTTCGAGGAACGTCTCGAGATTCAGGCGATTGCGGATGATATAACTAGTAAATATGTTCCCCCTCATGTCAACATATTTTATTGTCTAGGGGGGATCACACTTACTTGTTTTTTAGTACAAGTAGCTACGGGTTTTGCTATGACTTTTTACTATCGTCCAACCGTTACAGAGGCTTTTTCCTCTGTTCAATACATAATGACT